GAAGGGAGATATCGATATAAGTGGACCAAAGGCTAATTTTTGGCAAAAGATCTTTTCGATCTCTTTCCTTTTTTTTACAATTCTCTGTTCAATAGCCCAATCTTTTTTGCTATTACTCTAAATCGTATATAGTGTAGGTATAGATATTGTTTTTTCAAAGTCGATTAGTTTGAGCCGCGCCTATATTGCCTTCGTCGAAGCTAAAAAAGACTCTTTCGAAAACTAGTCAATGGTGGCCCTCCATGGATTCACCTATATAAGCCGCGGCTAAAGTTGCAAAAATAAGAGCTTGGATACCACTTGTAAATAATCCAAGGAACATGACAGGGATAGGAACCACTAAAGGTACTAACGAAATAAGAACAACAACTACTAATTCATCAGCTAATATATTTCCAAACAGGCGAAAACTAAGTGATAAGGGCTTTGTGAAATCTTCTAAGATGTTAATAGGTAAAAGGATTGGAGTTGGTTGAATATATTTCCCGAAATAAGCTAACCCTTTTTTAGTAAGACCCGCATAGAAATATGCCACTGACGTGAGTAAAGCCAAAGCAACCGTAGTATTTATATCATTCGTGGGTGCGGCTAACTCCCCGTGAGGTAATTGTATGATTTTCCAAGGTAAAAGAGCGCCCGACCAATTAGAAACAAAAATAAAGAGAAACATAGTTCCAATAAAAGGAACCCAAGGACCGTATTCTTCGCCAATTTGAGTTTGACTCACATCTCGAATGAATTCAAGGACATATTCGAAGAAATTCTGAACGCCGGTCGGAATGGTTTGTGGTTTCCGAACAGCTAGCGCAGCGGAACCTAATAAGATAGCAATTACAACCCAAGAAGTAATCAGTACTTGGCCGTGAACTTGGAAACCCCCGATTTTCCAATAGAAATGTTGGCCTACTTCCACACCGGATATCTCGTATAACCCTTTTAGTATGTTGGTGGAACCTGATAAAAGATTCATATTGCTCTCTGACAAAAAGAAAACTTTAGACGCAATTATTTTGATTCAACCATCTTTTTCTTGACTTAACTACTTGAATCGTATATTTGGAATACCAACTAATCACACTCTATGCCCAGTTCTTTTTATCTCGTTTTTGAGATTCAGAAATAGTAAGCGATTCGATAAATCTATGAGGGTTCCGAAACGACATAAGTTCTTTTTCTTCTTATTAATTACGGATTTCTTAGAGACTCAGAACGGCCCTCACGAATTGCGAATACTAATTTGTTAAGAATAAATCGGAGGGAAGAGATAGAATCATCATTCGCTGGAATCGAAATATCTGCGAGATTGGGGTCACAATTTGTATCGATTAAACAAATTGTTGGAATTCCTAAAGTGATACATTCCCGAAGGGCCGTATATTCTTCGTGCTGATCAACGACGATTACAATATCGGGTAAGTCTGTCATATATTTAATCCCGCCAAGATATCTTTGCAAGTGAGATAATTGTCTTTTCAAGATGGCCGCATCTCTTTTTGGAAGACGATCCAATCTTCCTGTTTTTTGTTTGGTTCTCAAGTCTCTAAACTTCTGAAGTCTCGTTTCTGTAGTCGACCAATTCGTTAACATCCCGCTGAGCCATTTTTTATTAACATAATGACACCGAGCCCTTATTGCAGCCCGTAATACTGAATCAGCTGCTTTTTTTTTAGTGCCAACAATTAAGAATTGTTTTTTCCTACTGGCTGCATCAAAAACCAAATCACAAGTTTCTGATAAAAAACGAGCAGTTTTAATAAGATTTGTAATATGCTTACCTTTACGCTTTGCAGAGATATAAGGTGCCATTTTAGGATTCCATTTTCGAATATCATGGCCAAAATGAACTCCCGCTTCCATCATCTCTTCCAAATTTATGTTCCAATATCTTCTTGTCATTTCTCCCCACACTCCTCCCTCTTTTTGTTTTTTTCAAAAAACAAAAAGAGACGAGGTACCCTGAAAAAAAAGTGTTCCGATGGAACCTTCCCTTCTACCAGAGATTGGCCCGAAAGACAGGGCCAAGCCGTTCTTCTTTTCTATTCATTATTATTTTGATTACTCTTACCAAATCAAATGACTGGATCAAATCCAAATATCGATCCTTTTAAAATCAAAAGGGCGAATCTGCTCTTAGGAATCATTAAATACTAGAAATGATTGTTCTGATGTATCGTGGAAATTCTTTGAAAGGAAAGAATCAAATAAGGTTTTGTGGTGAACTAAAATATCTCTCATTTCCCCCTCGAATAGATTCTTCTCTTTTATTTCCAAGGGAAGATGCTTATGTTGCTTTGGAGGGTGCACTAATCCTTTGCCTTTGAATCCAGTACCAACCGGTATCATTCCCCCCAGAACAACGTTCTCTTTCAGGCCTTTCAACCAATCGATACGACCCCGGAGAGCCGCTTTTGCTAAAACTCGAGCAGTTTCCTGAAAACTCGCTTCAGATATGAAACTTTGAGTATTCAGAGACGCTCTGGTTATTCCCAATAAGGCAGCTCGGTAACAGATCGCTTCTTCCAAAGCGCGTCCCATTCGTTCCGCTCGCAACAATCCAACGAGTTCTCCGGGTAAAAAAACATTAGACAGTCCGTCTTCTGAAACCAACACTTTGGAGGTTATTTGACGGACAATAATTTCGATATGCCTATCATGTATCTGCACGCCCTGGGATCGATAAACCTTTTGGATCTTATTAACTAAAGAGATACGACTTTGCACTATAGTTAGTTCAGCACCAATCAAGAATCCCCAAGGAATTCCAAGAATTCTTATTATACATTTGTTCCAACCCTCCACCCTCTTTTTGAGATTCATTGATATTGAAGCAATTGAACGCACTTCTAACACCTGTTCCACTTTTGGAAGACCTTGCGTTATATCACCAGATCTTGATTTTTCATAGATAAATGTAACTAATGTATCTCCTTTAGAAAGCATTTTCCCATAATGACCACGCACAGTTGCCCCCGGGGTAGCCAAAAAGGGCTTAGCTGATCGTATTATTACAGAGTCAACTTGAATAATTAGAACTTGACCCGATTTTAGATGCGGTCCTTTTTTGGCTATCCGTACATTTTCACAAATAAACTGCCCAAGACTAATGATTGTAGATGACTTTTCACAACAAGTGTAATGCAAAAAATCCCAATTTAAATCAAATGGATTCAAAATGATGTTCTTGCGCGGATCGGGCTTCACAATTTTCCCATTTTCATCCATTAAAAAATATTGAAGTACTTGAAAAGTCGGTTTCAAATTGAAAAGTTGGAAATAGTTAGTTACCAAGATCTGATTAGAAGTTATTAAATGTGAAAATGAATAAAAATTCGCAATGTGAAGGCCTGTTCCTAAAGGACCCAACAATTTCCTAGTTGAAATTGGGGGATCCTTGTGACTGAATTCTTTTATCACATCAGGAGACTTTACATCGTTGAATGGACCTAGTCGCGAACAAGAACAATTGGATGCTGACAAAATTATCAAAGATTGGCATTCCTTATTTTGATTCAACAACGTATGGATAGTTCCTTGATGTTGGGTAAGGGATTCTCGAATCCTTGCTCTGGAATAGGAATAAATGGAAGAAAAGGGGTTGATCCTGGTGCAATCGGATTCACTCTCGGAGATCAACCCTGAACCCGATAGATCAGTCCTTTTGATAGTATACGAAATAGGCGATTTTGCTAAGTCGATTCTTAGAAAATCTTGAATCAAACCATTTGTCCTTATTTCAACAAAGGAAGCACGGGCCTCGTCGCTAGAAGAACTTTTTTTGTCTTGGTCCCAATTCAATACTAAACAAGTCCGAACTAATTGAATACCTGTCTCCGAACTTGCCCGAATTAGCGTGCCGTTTCCATAAAAGATATAATTGACAATGTGAAGTTGTACATTATCCCTTTCTTGCAGTATATCCGGGGGTAAAAGTCTTACTAAATTTATCCCATCCGTTATTTCATATGTGATTACAGGTCGAACTAAAACAAAATAGTTTCTCTTGTTAAGTGTGAGCCGTTGGATATAGAGCCATTTTTTGTTTTCCTTGGAATTTCTCTTTCCTGTTCTTGGTGGTATCAAAACGCCACTATGTTGGGAGATCCTTGCTGTCTTTCCAGGAAAATGGATCTCTCCAGAAAAGATTCGAAGTTCAATTCTTTTTTTTTTTCTCTCCACTCGGACTAACCCGCCTCCTCGGCTTCTTGTCTTTAAAGTGATTGGTGTATCTCCTCTAATAATACTATTGTTTCGTACCAGTATCAAAGAAGATTCGGGTAAGAGATGCACTTCCTCGGGAATAAAAAAAAATCGATCGACTTTTATTGGGTCTTTTGGCTTTAATTCCATGACTCCCCCATACTCAATGAAATCCTCTTTTTTGACGATTGACTGCATTTCGATTGTTTCATATTTAGTAATTCCCGAGTGCTTTCTTCTATATTGCGGATCATCGAAATATGCAAGAATACTGTTTTTACGGAAAATCCCATTGCTCGGTATTTCAATTGAGATCCCCAAAGATGGTGTTAGTTCATTCTCGCGTTCTTGAATCGCTTGAAGTGGGATGATGAATCTATTCCTTCGCCGCTTTGCCAATAAATCAGAATTCTCGTCGAGAATGGCCGTATATCTGAGATTACAAAGACCCGTACATATGATTCGATTACGTTCTGAAGAATTAGGAATCCCACCCTCCCTTTTACCAGAACACTCTAACCTAAAGAATTTTGGTCTCGCTTGATTAGTAGTTCCTGAGGGGTTAGAAATAGATCTTCGTTTGCCAGAAAGAGAATGGGCGTTCATTTGATCTTGATCCTTGTGAATCGAAAGAGAGACGAGACTGGATCTCCAGGGTTCCCCTAATAATATCCATAAATGACTTGTTTTTGGTAAGAGATGAACATTCCCATATGTAAATTCCGATGCATGATATACATCGGTATTCCAATGCATTTCGCCCTCTGAATCAGAATAAATATGTTTTCGAACCTTCTCTTTAA